GGCGGCTTTTCATAATTTTTTTGACCAGACCAAATTGGGAACAAGAATTTTTTTGGTTCTTTGTTACGAATTTGATAAAGCTAAATAGACAGATCTAAAAATTCATTTCGGATAATTGAACCTTCTCAAACTGTTTCTTTTTAAGAACCAAAAAGATTTGTGCCAAAACAACCGATCCTAAGAAGAACAAAAGGCCTTGGACACGTAATGGATCTTGAAGTACTATTTCCGCATCCCCCTGACCAAATCCACCCACATTAGGATTACTCGTTAATGGTTGATCGAGTTTAATGGATTCGCCCTCTGAAACAAGAAGTTCTAGGCCTCGAGGGATAATATCAATCACTTGGCGTTCATTCGATGCATCCACTATGGTTATTTCGTATCCCCCTTTTTCTTTTCGTAAAATTTTGCTTATTATCCCTCCTGCCGTAGCATTATAAACTGTATTGTTACTTTTGCTACCATCAGGATAAATCTGACCCCTTCCCCTGTTTCCACCTACGTATATAGGATATTTTAAGAAGTGAGCATCTTTATTAGTAGCAGGGTCTGGGGCAAGAATAGGAAAGGTTATTTCACTATATTTTTGACCAGGAACAGGACCTATCACAAGAATATTTTTTTTATTGGGGCGATAATTCTGAAAAGACAGATTTCCTATCTTTTCTTTCATCTCGGGTGAAATACGATCGGGGGGAGCTAATTCAAACCCCTCCGGTAAAATAAGAACAGCTCCCACATTCAAAGCTCCTTTTTTACCATTAGCTAGAACTTGTTTTAGTCGCATATCATAAGGAATTTTAACAACTGCTTCAAATACAGTATCAGGAAGTACCGCTTGTGGAACCTCAATATCCACGGGCTTATTAGCTAAATGGCAATTGGCACATACAATACGCCCAGTTGCCTCTCGTGGATTTTCATAATTCTGCTGGGCAAAAATCGGATATGCACTTGAAATGGATGCCCAAGTTATTATATATATCATGAGTGAGACAGATATGGAGTGAGTAATCTCTTCCCTTATCCGAGAAAAGGTATTTCTAGTTTGCATGGTCCAATCATTTATCCCAAAATTTCTACAATAAAGTTAGGTAGGTCGATAATATACTTCCCTAGCCACAATTCTGCTATTTACATTTACTGAAAAAATAAAATTTTTTTCTTGAAATATCCAAGAAATCCCTCATGGGTAAAAAGAGTAAAGTAAATACGACTTTGATTTGGTTTTGATGTATAAGGTAAGAAAGATTAGAATTGGATCAGTGAATAATTTTTTAGTCATTTATTGCATGATAAATCACTACAAGTGACGGAGATACACGATTTAAATAACGAAAGATCCAATATTTAAAAATTGTATCAAGAATGACTGGAAAGGTAGAAACTAGACCAGATAAAATTTGCTCATAATGAGCAAGCCCAAAATCTTTGTAAATATAACCAATCATTAGTTCCCAACCGTGAGGCGAATGAAATCCGATACATAAATCAGTTAATAAAAGAATCGAAAAAGCTTTAATTGTATCACTTAAATTATATAGGAATTCTTGAACCCAAGAATTCAGAATAAAAAGCTTTTCCTTACCCCAAAAGGAATAACCACTTAGAATAACGAAAGATATTAGATTTGTCGAGAAGTGCAAGATTGTATGGATACGATACTCATTGTGTATCTTGATGAATTGGATCGTTTCTTTGTGGATTCCTAGATGAAATTGTTCTAAATCGGTTTCTGGGTATTCCTTTATCATTTCATCCAGCTGGAATAGTTCCTCTAATTGTATGAATTTTTCTAGAACACTTTTTTCTTGAATATCATTCAAAAAAGTTTCGCATTGTCTAGTATTCCACCAATTAGTAATCCAAGTTTTCAAGCTTTTATTACCGCAGAGAGCGATCAACCAGGGCAAAAAGACTATAGATGTAAAATAAAAAAAAGGACTTAATGCTTTCTTTTTTGCCATTTTGAATCTGTGAATTGTTAATGAACCTACCTCATTTGTTGATTCTATTAGATCGAATATTTCTATCGAGCATGAGTTTCTATTCTAATTTGAATAAAATGTATTGAGCCTATGAATCCATTTTATCTTTTTCTTTTGATTCAATACGTAGTCTTTGCTTTAAATCTATAAAGAATACAGAATTTATAGACTCAGAATACACTTCCAATTTGAATCAAGAAAAAATTGGGTTTCCAGGATGTTATTCCCCCTTTTTTCGATCAATACTAAAAGAACTTTTTCACATAAAAAATATTATTCTATTTTCGAGACGAAGAAACTCCTTTTCTATCAAATATATTAAAAAAAACGAGCATAAAAGAATAGATGAATGTTCAATTGAAAAAAAAAGAAAAAATTCTTTAGTTTTTTCTTCCTACTGCCGGAGCATTGAGTCTTTTAAAATTAATTCATTTCAAAACACTTCAATTGGTACACGCAAGAAGTAAGCCAATTCAGCAGCTTTTTGCTCAATTTCTCGTGTAGTAAAATTCTCATCAGTACGAATTAAAGGAATAGTCCCTTGACCTCGAATTTCCATATAAAGGATACGCCGAGCAGAAACACCCTCTTTAACTTCTATTCTGATGGACTGAATATCTTTCATAAAGAATCGTAAAAAGATGCGACGACTTTTTCCAGGAAATCCCCAACGAAAAATACGCACTATTCCTTCTTTTCTGTCGAAAAGATCATAACCACTACCCACATTCCACAAAATAGTGCACCACAAATAGCAACTAATAAAGAGACCTGCGATCCCATAGAAAGACATCACAATCCCTTGTGGAAAAAAAATGATTTGCTGAGACGCAAATAACGATATAAAATTTCTACCAAGATAACTGGAAGTTCCAACCAATAAGAATCCTAATGAACCTAAAAATAGGATAAAGGCCCAGCAGAAATTACTTGTTTTTCGAGACCCGGTTATAAATTCTATCCATATAGATTCTGATCGCCAACTCATATATATTAGATCCAGTTATACAATTTTTTTGAATTGAGAAAATATGACTTTCCTTTTTTTGTTTTCAAAGTAACTCTCATCAACTATTTTGTTGTGAACCTTTACCTTCCTTAGGAGTAATTAATCGAATTTTTATATCTAAAATAATAACATCTCCTTCCTTTAGATGATCCCAACTATATACATACAAATAAATACATTGACTTGAATTTCATACATCAGCCCGATGATGATCCAGTTTTCAAAAGAGCGCAAATTTATTTACCCATATAATACGTTTACACATGCATAAGAGCTTTTTTTAGTTATGTTTGTAGGAATCTATGTGTTATACAATATTCTACCAAATGGGTCTTATCAAATCGAAGTTTTAAAAATAAAAAAAGGAGTGATACGATTAGGTCTCATCCGATCTAAAAAATCTTATTTTTTTGAATATGAAGAAATAAAGAAGCCATTGCAAGTGCCGGAAAGACTAGGCCTACTAAAGGCACAAAAATAGAGGGTAAGTTATTGAAAGTTGTCATAAAATGGGTACCTCAATTTAATATTTGTACCTGTTATTGTTATATTCTGAATTCTAAAGATATCTTAGAATATCTTGTATTTTTATTATTTCTATTATATATAATATATAATTATACTAAGTATCTTTTAGGAAATATATATCTAATACTAATATACAACCTAATAGAAATATATAGAATAGAACCTAATAGAAATAGAATAAAAAAAATAGGTACAAGAAACGCCAAATAAAATAACTGGACTTATTAATCTTTCAAAATAAACATAGATGTATCATAATCCCCTTGTTAGATTTATTATTCTTTTTGTTCTTTTTGTCTTCTAATAGTCATTAATAAAGAATAAAGAAAAAATTTTATTCCATTATAAATTTCTACAAAATTGATTAGACTCTGATCCAACAACAGGGAATTTTCGGGAAATGAAAAAAGATAGAAGACTCTCTATAGATCTGTATATATCTCTATTTGAATTATCTATACATATGCAAGCAAGAGAGGAAAATGCACTTTTTTTATTTGTCTAGTCTAATGTGAACTTCCCGAAAGCAAAAATGCACTTTTTATCTTGTTGATAGGGGTTTACTGAGTAGTAAACAAGAATAGCGATAAAAAAATGATTCGAAAGAAAAATCCATTTTTCAGGGTTTTCATTTAATTCTGCTAAACTAACTGTTGTATTTGATTTAATTTTTGTTCAAAGGAAAAAAAGCATGGAGCTGAAATAACTCACTCAGAACACCTTTTAAAGGATTACGTGGTACAATTGCATCCAATAAGCCCTTACGTAATAAAGATTCAGCGGCTTGTGAACCTTCAGGCACGGCTTTTTTCAATGTTTGTTCAATTACTCTTTTACCCGCAAATGCAATATAGGCATAGGGTTCGGCAATAATGATATCCCCCAACATACCAAAACTAGCTGTCACCCCACCGGTAGTAGGAGATGTAAGAATTGATATATAGAATAACTTTTTACTTGATTGATAATCACATAAAACCGAAGAAATTTTAGCCATTTGCATCAAACTTAAACTTCCTTCTTGCATTCGTGCTCCTCCGGAAGAACACACTAAAATAAGAGGTAAACATTGATTGGTAGCATACTCGATCAAACGAGTTATTTTTTCTCCTACTACGGATCCCATACTACCCCCCATAAACTGAAAATCCATAACCCCAAAGGCTACCGTAATACCGTTTAGTTGACCTGTACCTGTTTGAACAGCGTCAGTCAATCCTGTCGTTTTTTGAGCAGAGTCAATACGCTTTTTATAAGGTTCTTCCTTCGAATGAAATTTAATGGGATCCGCAGAGACCATGTCTTCATCCATAGGATTCCAAGTACCCGGATCAATCGAAAGCTCGATTCTCTCTGAACTACTCATTTTCAAATAATGTCCACATTCTTCACAAACATTCATTTCGACTTTCTTATACATTAATACATAACAATTGTCGCATTGAATCCACAATTGATTGTAGTTTTTAGTT